AAACTAACCTATCATTGATGTATTGTTTCATCGATATTAAAATCACGATGTCATTGTCTTGTTCCTGAATGGGCCCTTTCAATTCTTTTAGGTTCATGGTCTACCCCGGGAAAAGATCTGTCCGAATTCTATTTGCACATATAGGACAAATGGTTTCAGTACCATTTTTTTGTTATGACTTCTTTTTTTTGTTAATTTCGTGTCTTGCTTTCCCAAAACTATTTGATGTATTCATCATACTATTCCGTTGGTCGGCAATTTGGGATCACTACTATCACTACTATAGTAATAGTAGGTATAAAGTAATAGTAGGTATAAGAATCATTTATGATACAAGTGGTAATCATACATATATTATATTAAAAATTTGTTATCGATTTGGTATTTTCTGAACGGAGCCTGGATACTTTATTTTATCAGTCCAAGTAAACCATAAATTCTTCTAAATTGATAATATTGATCCCCAATATAAAATAAATTGATCTAATTGCACTTCACGCTCCGAATGATTGATTGATGCTTCACTCAATACAATATCTCTTGGGCGAAACAGAGGATATCTCGATCAGGGGAGAGAACGGGTAAATCCCATATGACCCAATATGTCTGACAAGTCGCACTATACGTCAACCCAAACCGCATCTTCCTCTCCAGGACTCCGAAAAGGTACTTTTGGAACACCAATGGGCATTAAATTAAAGAAAAAAATTTAGTACTATACTTCACTTTAATATGGAAACGTAACAATCAATGGTTTATTGTCTTCATCCCTTTTTTCTCTTTATTCTATTTGATACATAGATTGGAAAGTTTATAGAGTAAGACAGAATGAATAAAGAAAAAATTTGAACGAAGAAATCGATCGTTCGAATGATAAACAAGTATCTATCCATTCGTTCCCCAAAAATGGGACCAATCCTCCCATTGCGTATTGGTACTTATCGGGTATAGAATAGATCTGCTTCTCTTTGTTCTTACGAACAAAATTGTTCCGTTATTTTCAATGGAATGGAATAAATATTTATCCTTTCTGATACGGAATCTACTGAAAAGGTTAGGTACATGGTTAGTATATATAGTCTTTTCCAATGCGATAAAATAAAGTGGCATAGTGTCTATTTTTCTTTGATAAAGAGGTATTTCCATGGGTTTACCTTGGTATCGTGTTCATACTGTCGTATTGAATGATCCCGGTCGATTGCTTTCTGTTCATATAATGCATACAGCTCTAGTTTCTGGTTGGGCTGGTTCGATGGCTTTATATGAATTAGCGGTTTTTGATCCCTCTGATCCCGTTCTTGATCCGATGTGGAGACAAGGTATGTTCGTTATACCCTTCATGACTCGTTTAGGAATAACCAATTCGTGGGGCGGTTGGAGTATTTCAGGAGGAACTATAACAAATCCGGGTATTTGGAGTTATGAGGGTGTGGCAGGGGCACACATAGTGTTTTCCGGTTTGTGCTTCTTGGCAGCTATCTGGCATTGGGTATATTGGGACCTAGAAATATTCTGTGATGAACGTACGGGAAAACCTTCTTTGGATTTGCCCAAGATCTTTGGAATTCATTTATTTCTCTCAGGGGTAGCTTGCTTTGGCTTTGGCGCATTTCATGTAACAGGTTTGTATGGTCCTGGAATATGGGTGTCCGATCCTTATGGACTAACTGGAAAAGTACAATCTGTAAATCCAGCGTGGGGCGCGGAAGGTTTTGATCCTTTTGTTCCGGGAGGAATAGCCTCTCATCATATTGCAGCGGGTACATTGGGCATATTAGCAGGCCTATTCCATCTTAGTGTCCGTCCGCCTCAACGTCTATACAAAGGATTACGTATGGGCAATATTGAAACTGTACTTTCCAGTAGTATCGCTGCTGTTTTTTTTGCAGCTTTTGTTGTTGCTGGAACTATGTGGTATGGTTCAGCAACTACCCCAATCGAATTATTTGGTCCTACTCGTTATCAGTGGGATCAGGGATACTTTCAGCAAGAAATATATCGAAGAGTTAGTGCCGGGCTAGCCGAAAATCTTAGTTTATCGGAAGCTTGGTCTAAAATTCCCGAAAAATTAGCTTTTTATGATTATATTGGTAATAATCCGGCAAAGGGGGGATTATTCAGAGCAGGCTCAATGGACAATGGGGATGGAATTGCTGTTGGATGGTTAGGACACCCCGTCTTTAGAGATAAAGAAGGGCGCGAGCTTTTTGTACGTCGTATGCCTACTTTTTTTGAAACATTTCCGGTAGTTTTGGTAGATGAAGACGGAATTGTGAGAGCTGATGTTCCTTTTAGAAGGGCAGAATCAAAGTATAGTGTTGAACAAGTAGGTGTTACTGTTGAGTTCTATGGTGGCGAACTTAATGGAGTAAGTTATTCTGATCCTGCTACTGTGAAAAAATATGCTAGACGTGCCCAATTAGGTGAAATTTTTGAATTAGATCGGGCTACTTTGAAATCCGATGGTGTTTTTCGTAGCAGTCCAAGGGGTTGGTTCACTTTTGGGCATGCTACGTTTGCTTTGCTCTTCTTTTTCGGACACATTTGGCATGGCGCTAGAACCTTGTTCAGAGATGTTTTTGCTGGTATTGATCCAGATTTGGATGCTCAAGTGGAATTTGGAGCATTCCAAAAACTTGGAGATCCAACTACAAGGAGACAAGTAGTCTGATACGACATTGTTGTGGTATCTTTCGCCTCTATTTTTTTTTTATTTGACATTGGGTATCAGAGAAATCTTGACTTGAATCACCATCTTTTCTTTGACTTTTTTTCTTTCTTTATATGATATGGTAAATGATCCCAAATGAATAGGTGTGGAAGCTATAATTGTAAACCACGATCGAATCCATGGAAGCATTGGTTTATACATTCCTTTTGGTCTCGACTTTAGGGATAATTTTTTTCGCTATCTTTTTTCGAGAACCGCCTAAGGTTCCGACTAAAAAAATGAAATAACCTTTCGAAATAATTTAATTGAAGTAATGAGCCTCCCATATTGGGAGGCTCATTACTTCAACTAGTCCCCGTGTTCTTCGAATGGATCTCTTAGTTGTTGAGAGGGTTGCCCAAAAGCGGTATATAAGGCGTACCCAGTAAAGCTTACAAGTAAACCAGATATGGAGATGGCGACTAGGGTTGCTGTTTCCATTTTTAGATAATTTCAAGATCACAATGGATCTACGATAAGATCGTTTATTTACAACTACAACGGAATAGTATACAAAGTCAACAGATCTCAACCAATCATTAAATAGGATTTATGGCTACACAAACCGTTGAGGATAGTTCTAGATCTGGGCCAAGACGAACTACTGTAGGGGATTTATTGAAACCATTGAATTCGGAATATGGTAAAGTAGCTCCGGGATGGGGGACTACACCACTTATGGGGGTCGCAATGGCTCTATTTGCGATATTCCTATCTATTATTTTGGAAATTTATAATTCTTCCGTTTTACTGGATGGAATTTCAATGAGTTAGGTTTATAAGAACTATGAAGTCCTAGTCTTTCAATCAAAGAAAAAATTACTTTAGACTTGGATTTCTAGACCATTCTATTCTGGTAGTTCGACCGTGGAATTTATTTGTTTCGGTATTTCCGGAATATGAGTGTGTGACTTGTTATAATTGATCCTATTGATAATACATAGAATGGACCTGTTATCTCTATCAAGATGATTCTACCTCGTCGGATATTTATTCTAGTATCTGGAGCACGGAATATATAGAATAGATCAAGAAAAGAAATATTTGAACTATGATTCATACCTACTATTTATTCAGACCTCGCAACCGGACTCAAAAAAAATTCAAATAGGTATTTCCTAAATCAAACGAATTTTATTCCTTCAGATTTATTTTGACCGAAGGATAACTCTTTCTCTAGATTTTGTTGAGTCATTACATCCATTCATTCAATAAGTGATCATCAAAGGTTCTTACTCAGAGAACCTTTGAGTTTAGCTTGAGGCTAAATCATCGTGGTTCTAGTATGAATCTGAGGTTTCAATGGATTCATAGGGTCTCAACAAGAGAATTCCTATCAATAGTAAAACAAGAGTAAATCCGCAGTACGCACAAAAAAAAACAATAAATCAAATAACAAATAAAAAATAGGGAAGAGAAGATTCAAGAGGCCTGTAACGATCAACATAAAGAAAGACAGATGAGCCAACTTGATATTTTTTGGCATTATCATCACAAAGAAGAGATTCCGGATTTTTGTTACTTCGTATCTTCGAGGCAAATCGAATCAAGTGGCTAATGAAGTTTTTAACTTTCTATTATATATCCGTTGAAATCAGTATTTGTGTGTTTCCGCTTGAGCCGTACGAGATGAAATTTTCATATACGGTTCTCAGAGGGGGAGTTCCATTGGGTTACCTATCTCAATAAAGTATATGATTGGTTTGAGGAACGTCTTGAGATTCAGGCGATTGCAGATGATATAACTAGTAAATATGTTCCTCCTCATGTCAACATATTTTATTGTTTAGGGGGGATCACACTTACTTGTTTTCTAGTACAAGTAGCTACGGGTTTTGCTATGACTTTTTACTATCGTCCAACCGTTACAGAGGCTTTTTCCTCTGTTCAATACATCATGACTGAGGCCAACTTTGGTTGGTTAATCCGATCAGTTCATCGATGGTCAGCAAGTATGATGGTTCTCATGATGATCCTGCACGTATTTCGTGTGTATCTCACAGGTGGATTTAAAAAACCTCGCGAATTAACTTGGGTTACGGGTGTGGTTTTGGCTGTATTGACTGCATCTTTTGGTGTAACTGGTTATTCCTTACCTCGGGACCAAATTGGTTATTGGGCAGTAAAAATCGTGACAGGCGTACCTGAAGCTATTCCTGTAATAGGATCGCCTTTAGTAGAGTTATTACGTGGAAGTGCTAGTGTGGGCCAATCCACTTTAACTCGTTTTTATAGTTTACACACTTTTGTATTGCCTCTCCTTACTGCCGTATTTATGTTAATGCACTTT